TGATATAGTCATGATTCAATGAGTCAGGTCCACTTACTTTTTCTTTTGTTTATTTCTTTAATTTACGATGGATTTGATTGGAATAATAATAATAGATAAGTAGGAATAATTTGGGATTCCTAATTTGGATTGAGTAGGTTTAGATAGAATATCTATGTCCTAGAAACAAAAATATTGAATAATGAAACCTCAGTAGGAGTATAGAACCATGAATTAAAAAGAATAAAAATTCTATTGAAAGCGCGAAAGATGGAAAACTTATTCGGATTTAGTCACACCATTACATTATATTGACAATTACAAAAAACTATGCATACTATGAGTATAGTAGGTTGTCGATCGGGCAGATATGCCCCCATCGTCTAGTGGTTCAGGACATCTCTCTTTCAAGGAGGCAGCGGGGATTCGACTTCCCCTGGGGGTAGGGTACTACGAAAGGAGGTTGATCATATGTATTATCAATAAGTCTAGAATTGATTCTTCCTGGGTCGATGCCCGAGTGGTTAATGGGGACGGACTGTAAATTCGTTGGCAATATGTCTACGCTGGTTCAAATCCAGCTCGGCCCAAGAATTCGCCGATCCATCATGAGATTATATAAGAAATTGTCAAGGAGCATAGAATTACAATACGACAATTTCCATTACTTCAATTAGTACCTATTAATGGGGGATAGACATGTGTGGATTGCTACAATTGTTGATAGCACCATATTTTAAGATAGTTACCTCGAAAAATACGACTTTTCAGATTTTAGCTACCCCCTTTCTATTCTAGCGCCGATTTTATATAACCTAAATTACTAATTGGAAACAATCTATTTATATTATATCATTCAAACTGCACACTTAATTTTTCATATATGTGGCGCAGTACCAATCCAAGAAAAAAAGGAGCGTTAAAAAAAAAAAAAAAAGAAAGATCAAACAAAGAAAAGATCCACCCCCTGTGAGGGAATGAAATGAAGAATCTGTGAAAGAACAAACTCAAAAATAGTGAATTTGTCGAAATATTAGATCTTTTCTTCTTCTTTTTTTCATTTCACTTATACTATTTTGGACTTATACTATTTTGGTTAGATTTGTGACCAATGGAAGTGGAAGATGGGTCATATGACACCTCGTTATATGATTCTATAAAGAAGACAGTAGATTATAGAATCTAACGAATGGGATAAATAATGAAAAATTCAAGGGGATTAAAAAAAAATGGGATCAGGAATTTAATTGTTTATTACGTTTTTATTCCGTATGGATAATGGATATAAAGATCTTCCTATGTTATACTATTCCATTCTCGACGATGAATAGATTTGATAGCTCAGATATTGTTATTCATGATAGTGATCCGATTGAATATCATCGGGATGTATTCTTTCCATTGAATTTACAGGAAAAAGATTTAGAATCTCTATGGGATTAGATCCCGAGTTATTATGAAGTAAAAAAAACTATGAAATTATGGAAGTCAATATTCTCGCATTTATTGCTACTGCACTGTTCATTCTAGTTCCTACTGCTTTTTTACTTATCATTTACGTAAAAACAGTCAGTCAAAATGATTAATTTTTTGAATCAAGCTTGACTTCTTAGTTCTTATCAATAATGAAAGAAATGAAAGGGATTCAAATTCCACGTCTTAAATGAAATGAGCTGATTAGCAGTATATGAGATTTGATAGTACGGTAGAAAGAAATATAGGAACCTTTCTACCACACTATCAATTATTATATAATATAAAATTCGAAAGTTAAACTGTATAAAGATCTATAGGCTTAATGTGAATCACTCCGTAATATATATATAAATATCAATATACATATAAGTAGTACCTAAATTCGAGGTCTTTGCTACATCCATGCTACATAATTTTATTTGTACCGATTTAACTCAATTCGATCTAATCTAATGCCTACCCTTACCCCTATACGGTTCTAATTACTAGTTTTTTTATTATTTATATTGATTCCAATATGGATCCCAGGATCCAATGAAACAATCAATGGAAGAAGATATGGTATGGGCGTAGAATAGATTATATCAAAAAACCTAGTCATCTTTTATTTAGAGTAAATTCGGTTGGAAAAAATTGCATATCATGTATGTGTATTCCTTTTATTTTCAAAATACGAACTCGTGAATCATTAAAATATTTTATTGATTGAAAGGTTATTCGTCATCTATTACATTTACATGTACTTTAACTGGATTCCTTTATAATTTTGAAATGAAGATATTTTTTTATTTAAAAACGTTTTGCAAAACGATCTATGAAACTATTAATACAGTTTGATTACTCAACTCAATTAAATTAGTAATGACCCTAGAGTCCACTTCTTCCCCATACTACGAGTGAAAGGGAAAATGTAAAGACTACCATTAAAGCAGCCCAAGCAAGACTTACTATATCCATGTTAATTATGTCCCCTATCTCTATGAATATGAAGAAACTCTTATTGATCACTAATAATAATGTAATCAATGGGACAGAGTCAAAAAGG